GAACGCAAGTTTGATCGAGGATTGGATAGGAGAGGTGGAATGGAAGAAAAGGCTCGGGATGGATTTAGGAGTCTTTGTGCGAGCCGTATGCGGTGAGAGTCGCACGTACGGTAACGAGGGGGGTTCGCGTCTATACGTGTAGTGTGGTGGTTGGGCCTACCCACCCTATTTGTTCCATGATCTATGGGTCTACTGGAGCTACCCACTTCGATCAATTAGCCAAGATTTTGACCGGATACGAAATCACTGGTGCTCGATCTAGTGGTCTTTTTATGGGGATTCTATCTATCGCTGTAGGATCCCTATTCAAGATCACTGCAGTTCCTTTTCGGGCGGCTGTAGAACGGACGGCCGCCTATAGGTGGTAGGGTAGGGTGGGTGGTACCGCTCAGATTGCGGCCAATCTTCCTAACCGCGCGCGGGCCGGGCTTAGAGCGCGTGAAACTCATCACTATCTCGTAAGGGCGTTGAGACCATAGCATGTTAAACGAAAGCGCCGCTTTCTCTGTAGTGTTGTCACACAGCTGCCCGCCTAGAAGAGCCACTCGCTCTGTAGTGTTGTCACACAAGATAAGCACGCCGCCCGCCAGCTGGCCGGGCGAATCGAAGTTCTCTTCCGGTCAACTGTCCACCCAGTCCAGTGCAAAAAACAAAGTAGAATCACGCAACGCACGCTGCTGGTGTGCTTCCTGCCCGCGAGGAAAGAAGAGCGACAAGGTTTAGTTCAGATTTGACTGTTTGCAGCATGGGAGCGGATTACCCAAAAAATCCCTGGGAACAATGAAAAAAAAGATATCTCGGTAACGAAAACTATAGGGGGCTGTATTGGCGAGATCCAACGGTGAACAGCTGTCCAAAAGAAAAACCGCCTGGAAGTCCGAGGACCTTTAGTACCGTACCCTACCCCCGAACCAGCAGCCTTTGCGCCAAGCAAGACCGCCCTTGTCCTTTCTCCATTCCGCCTCCTTCTTTGCTTAATAGAGTCTAAGGCAAAGCAAAAGTGGGTTCTTATGCCTACTTTACCTACTTGACGAAAGGGAACGAACTTTGTTTCGTTTCCGGGTTTATGGATTGGATTCAGTCAGCGTCACTCCTTCCTTTTGATTATGTCGTGACGCTTTGGTTACCGGCAAACGCTTCCAAAGGCGACCCTCTCGAGTTTCCGGCTGTTTCCTAGATTGAAGTAGCCTTTCTTTCGTCGCCCTACCAAACGAAAGAAGTCACTCTCAAAAAGCTCGCCCTACTGAAGTACCAAAGGTGCGCTCCGCCCGGTGACTAAGAAAGAAATTGGTTTGCGCTTTGAAGTGATGAGGTCGCAAAGAGGGAAGTAGGGCTCCTATTGACTAAAGGTTGGTTCTTCGGTTTCCTTTAGAATGAAAGTCGCTATGAAGCCCCTACTACTTATACTGACTTTGTTTGATTCAAAAGGCGAACCCCAACTAGTCGTATGGGGTGGGGTGCTTGTGGTAAGCTGCCTTGGATATGAAATTCCTAAAAAAAAGGCAAAGTCCGGTATTTGACGAAGATCTTTCTATCAATAGATAGGATTTAGTGTTCGATATAGGGGATAGGATCTGCTCTTTCTCTCTCCATTTTTTTTTAGAGAGAGCAGATAAGATATAACGCTATAAAAAAAAATAGGGATAAAGGATACATAGACATCTAAGGGGATGTCTATTCTATTCCTCTTTAGAGTAGAGAAAAAAAAAAAGATAGATGAACGAGATATCTTTTTTTTTCTATCTATCATTGATTCAATCTATGAATCAAGTCGAAAGACTTCTTTGGGTTCCCCGAAGCCCCGAATGGATTGTGGATCGTTTCTGCCAACGAAATGAACGCGGAGCCCGTTCCGCATGCTTCTCCGATCCGGAAGTTCTCGCGAAGAGAAGAAGATGCTGCTCCCCCTCCCTCTGTCTTTTCTCGCTTTGCTAATCTTCCCTTCTAACGCGGGCCGGGCGCTTTATTAGTAAAGGGGGCGCGGGAGGAAGAAACCTCAGAGCAGAGAAGAGCGTCTTATCTGAGGTTTCTTTTTTTTTCAGTGCAACACAGGAAAGCGCCCTCTTTTTGTCATCCCTGCAGCTTTCCTTTGTATTGAACATGGCGTAGCTAGGATCTTCAAATCATGTTTGAGCCTAGCCTAGCCTATCCTATCCTATGTTCAAACCAACCAAACCCACCCCCTCTTTCTTTGTTTGAATTTGTTTGAATAAGGCTGGAAAGAATGCCCGCCAAGTTCAGATAAGGGAATGCTTCCCCCAACCATTAAAGGAAAGGCTCGACGAAGGGAGGGAGATGCGGCGGGGGAAGGAAAACGCTTTCGGAGATCGAGATTTTTTTTTGTTTTTCATCGAAAACGAAGAAGGCCGAGGATGGCCTACGGTGCGTGTTATATGAAGGGAACACGCTTTTTCGACCGCGGTGGTATGATTGCCGGGCCCTCTCCTCGTTCCGCCCGCTGGCCTATTCGGGCTTTGCCTGCCCTTTCTATCTCGGCCCGGGAAAGCGCTGGCAACAACAGAAAGGAAGGGGTCCATGTAGCTGCTGCGTCCGCCCCCTTCTTAGTCAATGGGGCAGCAGGTTCGGCATCTACTAAAAAAGAGAGAATCCACTTGAGATAACCACGCCTCTGCTAGGCAGCGTGTGGAATGGCCAAGAGCGGACCTTTTTGGATATATAATCCAAGTGGAGAGTGGAGTTACGGGAACAGCCGTCTGATGGAAAACTACTTTCACGTTCGGTTCAGAGAGCACTTTTTTTTTCGTCGAGAATTCTTCGTTCCCTTTCGTGTGAATTCCCCAGCGGCGAATTAAAAACTTTTTTGGCCCTATCTATTCCATCTCTCGAGCCCCGAAGAAAACCCCCCTCCCCTTCGGACTCCATATCTCTTTTGACTCTATATATGTGGGCACCTGATATCTATGAGGGTTCACCCACCCCGGTTACAGCATTCCTTTCTATTGCGCCTAAAATTTCGATTTTTGCTAATATTTCACGTGTTTCTATTTATGGTTCCTATGGAGCTACATTGCAACAAATCTTCTGTTTCTGCAGCATTGCTTCTATGATTTTAGGAGCACTGGCCGCCATGGCCCAAACGAAAGTCAAAAGACCTCTAGCTCATAGTTCAATTGGACATGTAGGTTATATTCGTACTGGTTTCTCATGTGGAACCATAGAAGGAATTCAATCACTACTAATTGGTATCTTAATTTATGCATTAATGACGATAGATGCATTCGCCATAGTTTTAGCATTACGGCAAACCCGTGTCAAATATATAGCAGATTTGGGCGCTCTAGCCAAAACGAATCCTATTTCGGCTATTACCTTCTCCATTACTATGTTCTCATACGTAGGAATACCCCCGTTAGCCGGCTTTTGTAGCAAATTCTATTTGTTCTTCGCCGCTTTGGGTTGTGGGGCTTACTTCCTAGCCCCAGTGGGAGTAGTGACTAGCGTTATAGGTTGTTGGGCGGCCGGAAGGTTGCCACGAGTAAGTCAGTTTGGGGGACCGAAGGCAGTTCTCCGTGCACCGGACACGTAGCTTACCGAATCAGTTGCGACACCGATGGGAATGCATGCTACGAAAGATAGGGTCGAGTCTGAGACATCAACCGTCTACTCAATATCCTTGTACGAGTCCACAATCACTACACGAGATGAACCTTGGTTTGGTGAATTGAAGTTGGCCTTAGGTGTAAAAGGACTCCCAGTTACTGCGCGCGTATACTGAGGTGCTCCCCGCCGGTTGTTGGAACGACGCGAGCCGGGCCTCCATTCATAAAGATGAAGGGTCCAAACAAAAGTCAAAATAGGGGGTTACACATTCCCCATCTCATTGGGGGCGGAAAACGAATCGACATCTCGATGTGAGACAGCCTTTTCTATTTTAGTTGGGAAAGAACGGCGAAGTCCATCCGAACCGTCCAATGAAGAATAAGAGGAGAGCAAAGCGCCAATGGCGCGCGAAGCGCATGCGAAACGGGCACGGAGACAAATAAGTGTGGAGGATAAGCAGCCGAGCTCATTCCCTTCGCTTCCTGGGCCCAAAGCAGTGCAGTCTTTCCTGGCCAAATCAAGGATTTGGGGCTTCTTGCTACGCTACTTAACTATATAAATCCATTTTTATTAGTAATCTATATTAATAGAAAGATAGATCCATCCATCTATCCTATCCGATTTAGATTTTTAGATATAAAAAAGAATCGATTTCATTCAACGTGTGATTCAAAGAACTGCGCTTAGCCCCCTCCGCTCATGAAACGGCTCTGCTGCAATGGATGGCAGAGGGTCCGTAGTACCCAAAGCACTGGAGTGGTCCAGTAGCCGGGAAGGGGCCTAGAAGTGCCTACTACTACACCACACTACACTCGGCTCTACACATTTACAGAGCTAACCCCTGTCCAGTCCCTGGCAGAGTTAAGGGGGCTTCCATCCTTATTCCCTATCCCCATCTTCGCCCAGGCTAACGGGGCCTTACTTATTCAGGGGGGGAGAGTGGAGCCCCGAGAAGCACTGTTGAGAGGAAGATCCTTGGCCCCTCCTCATTCTCTACAGGGTTCCAAACCTTTCTTCAACATAGGTGACAACGAGCGGGGCAGAGATGGAAGAGATCGAACACGAGAATAAGAAGCAAGCTCGCCTTGATCATTTTGATAGAGAGGGATGGAGAAAGTGGACAAAACAGACTCGCATTTCCCATTTCCCAGTCGAAAAGATGGGTTCCTTTTTCGTCTTGCATTTCTCATCGAACAAATACGGAAAAAGAATCATATTGAAAACGTTCCTAACCCACCAACCCCTTCCTTCGTAGAGCCGTTTATTGTAAGTGATCCGAACCTGCCCGGAGCGAGTCTCCCATAGAGGCAAGTGAAGTTGGTGAGCCGTATGATGGGCAACTATCTCCTGCGGTTCGGAGAGGACTCAGCTGTTAGTTAGTACCCCCTTTCGGGGTGGACCTTTCACTCTATTTTATTATATACGCTTAGCGAAAAGAATGTTTTTTGATACACCTAGGACATGGATTTTATATGAACCAATGGATCGTGACAAGTCGTTACTACTAGCAATGACTTCGTCTTTCATTACTTCATCCTTTCCATATCCCTCTCCCTTGTTCTCAGTTACTCATCAAATGGCACTCAGTTCATATCTTTAAGTTCGATCATTGACAAGGTTCAAAGAAAGGGTGGGCCATTGATAAAGAATCGATTCCAAAGCACAATGCTAGCAAGGGCCTCCGCTTTTCTTTTCATTAAAGAAAGTTCCATTCGATTAGTTAGCTCGTAGTCAGTCTTTACTTAACTTAAAAAGCAAGAAAACGGATGCGCGTTAGCCCTGCTGGAGGCTTTCGCGCAGCTCAATCCCTTGCTTGTTCCCAAAATTCCCATGTCTTTCTTGATTGGTAAACCCAACCAGTGCAAGCGAGTGAACTAAACTACCGGCATGGGCGGATAGGCCCTATCCCTACTAATTCTAATCATGAATGGAATCGGTGCGCCTATCAACCGTAGGGATTGGGTGCGGGGCTAAGACCGGATGTGCAAGAGAGACTGGGCTTGGGTATACCAAATGATAGAAGGAAGCCTGACTTTACGCATAAATCCATTAAAAGATATAGCCGATCGCATCTCTCTTTCTATTGATTGTAATTCAAAGTCAAGGTTCTATGCTTGTTCACTAGAATAAGGGAAAATGACTCTCCCACTACGGGTCTCCCTTACCAACAGTACTCTCCGGGGAAGGGTCTGACCCACCCAGAAAAAAGGAGTCCAATTCATGAGTCCTGTGCATATATGCATATACTATTGTCTAGTAAAATCTTCTGAAATATCGTAAGATGAGTCTTCGAAATCACCTCTGCGCGGATTCGCCATTCTAACCTCTCCCCAGGGAACCGTCTTTCGTAGCTCGGCAGCTCGCTCTCCTTTTAGGAGGTAATGGTGCCATCTTCCGCTAGACCAAGCGACTGGGAGGGGCCCGTTCTCAGCTCCTAGGTTTACTAGTTCATTCATAGCTCTTAGATCCCAAGCTCTACCTCTAGCCCTTCCATCCCTTCTAGCTCTATGATTGAGATTAGCTAGCCTTAAGCTCTTCCCGCTTCATTTCTGTTAATCACCCCCGTTTCCATCTTTCTTTGATCTTGGACAAAACAGTTAAATAGAGCCAACCTATCCAGGTTAACTAGGACACAATTTCAACCTTTTTTCATTTCTTCCCTTTCTCAAATAGCAGCAAGTCGGACAAGAAAGCCTATGTCACGAATGAATCTCTTCTGGGTAAAACAGGTCCCTTATAGGATGATGGTCCTTCCGAGACAAGGGCTTGTGTAGATTTTCATAGAACTATCTGAATAGACTCATTGCTTTGATAAATAATATATAGAGAAGAAAAACCTTGAGCCGAGTTGAGTAAACAAAAAGACCCGGTTCACCACAAAACCTATCAAGAATGAGTGAAAGCCAGCTTCAGGAATGGAGGATTGGAACGACATCGCTAGTAGGGTCCGGGCCCCGGGAGAGAGTCATCTCTTGCGGAGCCGGCTGCGGCCCGGTATACTCGACTCCATTTTTCTACCGGCATAAGCTCCAATCTGACTGAACGAAGAAAGCGTAAACTCGAGTTCTTTCTTTCAGGTCGCTTGTTGTCGGATTGGATTGATCAAAGCTCTCGCCCGGCCAATGTGTGCAGGATCCCGAGGGTCTAAGATCCCTTCTGACTTCACGTCTAAAAGCAAGAACTCAGGTGTACTATCAGTAGGGCAGGAATCGTGGTTGACTTCCGTTTTCTACAAAAAGTTCTTATGTTCCCGAGGTAGAGTGAGACTGCCTTCCAATTTCCTTTCGGCGAGGGGACCGGAAAAGGCCGCTGCAGATCCAATTGCTTTGACCGCTACAGGAGCGCTTAGAGGGACTACAGTGGCAAAACCAGAGAGTTGGTTGGCCTAGTTGGAGCTAGGGCGGCTATAAAAAAAACCTCTTGCTAGGCCGGGGAAAGCGATAGCCCCCGCAGCGGTTAAGGCGATAACAAGAGTAGCTGTCGCTGCTAGCGAAGGAGATAAGGGAGAGGCGTTTTCTTAGTTTTCCTTAGGCGCTGTAGAAAGTGATTTCTTGACTTCAGTAATAAATATCCCAGTACTCTAGTGAAAGAGATGCTTGTTGAGAGGCTTTCTTTCCTCTTTTATCCCTATTGCTATTGGTTGCATAAACGAATATCGTATAGAGAAGTGTTCGAAATAATCTCTGTGCGGAAAAAAATCCGAATATGCTTGATGAGGATTTCTCCCCTTATCTGACTGGTGGTTCTAACCCGATATCTATCATTGAGTCGGGATCAGAGCGAGGAGGCCCTCTCCCCTCGGCTTAAGAAGGCTAGATTGCTCAGAAGGAGGAGAAGACGAAGAAGAAGAAAAGGGCTCAGCTTGCTTCAATTACCGTTCAGAGCCATCCAAAGAAAGTGTACCAGCTTATAGTTGCAGATTGGTGTGGAAGCTTATAACCTGTTATGAAAGTAGGGCTATCTACGAAAGATAAAGCGAAGAAGTATGTGAAATCGAAGCGCATTGGAATCATCGATCATATAGCTTGTGTGCCGCGAGTGATCAGTCTGCGCAAAGGCAGAATAGCGCATTGGCTTGTCTTGCCTCTCTCTTCCCGGGACTCCTAGGGCTCTTTCAATTGGCCTTGTCTCGCTTAACTCGTCGAGTAGTGATTATCCCGGAATGAAGATCTGCTCGATCAGTATCGCGAAAAATCCGTAAAATGATTAGCTCCTAGTCTCTGCTTCGATCATTGGTGCATATCGATCTCAACCTCCCCCCTGGATCCGGGGACGAGCTCTACGACCTTGACGCGGAGCTCGATCAAGTGGAGAGGGAGAATTATGATTTCATAGCCCTTGATGATCGTGAAAACGTTATAAGGGACTTGTCCTCATGGTCTCCTAAGGGTCTTCCCCTAGGCATAACCAATAGACAAAGAGTTCCAACTATCGAATCAAAGAGGAACAGAGCCGCTTTCCCCAGTTGACGAGAGAAAGAAAGGAAATGAGCCCATCACCTATCTGAAGCTGAAGGAATGAAAGCATTAGAGTCTTGATCCCCTGCTTAACCTGAAACCTCTCAAGCCAGGGAAAGATTTCAAGTTCAGACTATGATGACTGGCATCCTCACTTACGCAACGAAATGGAGTTGATGGAGTAGCCAGTGCCCTTGAGTTATTCTCTTCGGTATCGCCTTGAAAAACAAAACAGAATAGAAGAAAGGTTAACAGAAAGTCTCACAAAGAAGAAGAGAAGATGAAGTCTAACAGCAGGTCTTGGGGATAACAGTAGATTGATGAGTGATCCCCTCTGAATCAGGGAAGGTAGGACATTCTGAACCTTAACCTCTATTGGATGAAGCAACCATATAACTGACGATATTGATTTAGTAGCGAGATCAGTTACACTAGCCCGGGCATCATCGCTGTCTTAGCGCGAACAGTCTGTAGCCAAAACAGAGTAGAGATTAAAATGGAGGGATGTGAAGAGAAATGAAGTCAATGACACCACACCAGACCGACCGGAAAGGGAAGAAGTAGCTACCATTTCACTTTTCCTTTACATGCTTTCCCCTGTCACGAACTCTGATGTCACTGTCAACAAGAAAGATAGAGAGATATACAGGGGGAAGTGAGGGTGAGGGAGGAGAAGAAAGGGTGTCAGGGACGAAAGAAAAAGTACCCAATAGAGACAATAGATCACGTAGTCCCCGGAGTCAAATACCGAACCTTAATATAACTCTTCTTCATCCTTTGCCCTGACTAAATCATCCCACTAGGAAAGAATTATTCCAGCCGTCGTTCCAGCTGAGCTTCGAACAGATAAAGCAAATAGCAATGAAAGGGCACTCGAAGCAGGTCCTTCTGTTAGACAACAATTAATTCCCCCCACAAGGTTCAAAGAAAGGGCAAAAAAGGAAAGAACACCTTCCGCCAGATAAGAACGTACCTTCTTAGCTCTTCTATAGGAAGGGCTTTGATAGTCGTTTTTAGCAGTTCGAAGATCCAAGCTGGGAATGATTGACTTTACCTTTTTTCTTAAACTGAAAGGCATGAATGTGGAGCGAAAGAACTCTCTTTAGAGAGGCTCTGCAACCTCTTCTCCGATCGTAGAATAATTTCTTTTAGGTAATAAGATCGAAAAGAAAGCAAAGCATTCCAAAGGAAACGAGAGTACCAATACCGACAGCAGCTCCCGCTGACTACCTTCGCTATGATCATATCCGAAAGGCAGGACCAATAGGAAATGGAATTCTTCTGGGAGTCAAGTAAGGGCATGGCTTAAAGAAGCGAGTGAGTCTTGGAAAGGTATTATCGAAGTCACTTCCAGATTAAAATTCTTTTCTTTTGGGGTTCCCGGCAAAGAATCCTTATACTCCTCGCCTTCTGGCTTCACTACTTCTACTTCTCTTCATGGTTGGTGGAAAACTTTCCATAGTCAGTAAAGAGAAAAGGTTTGTTTTCTGTGCGACTGATTGATCCCTTTGTTTTATCTATTTCACTTTCCATTTCCAGTAAAGTATGAAAGGAATAGCGCGACAATCTTTGTTTGAAGATTAACCTGCCCCCTCTTCCGCTTAACGCACCAAAGATGGTAACTGTTGGGACTTTTAAAACTATTGCATCCTTTGCCCTAACGAGTCTCTCCTCTAGATGGAAAAACCGAGGGCGGGATCAAGATCAAGCTTAATTACTTTCCGTTGTGATCAATTGTTGTACCGATGGGTGTTTATGAAAGTGGAGCTTCGGGAAAGATGGGCACTCGTCATGTGCTGCAACTCGATTTGTCGCAACAAGAGGAAGCAGTAGCTAGCCTCGATGGAACCCAATCAGGATGTGAACAAAGGCCACTGCTCAAACTCTTCGATATGCGCTAGCTAGGCAATCATTTACTGGTCTGAAGGACTCAGGGTCTCCTCGATGCCTTCTCGTATATGGTCGTTGTTCCTGGATGGAGATTGAAAAGGGGGAGCATGCTTTCGTAGTCAAGGAATGGACAACTACAGCCGTCCCGATTGAGATAGAAGATAGTGACGAAGCTATCTCACTCAAGTGAATTGGAAAAAAGTTTGTTCGGTTATTCAACTCCTGCTGATGCTAAGGTTAGGCCGCGTTGGTTTAGCTTAGCTTAAAATAATTTTCTGGACTTTATTTATCCCGTTGGAATTCTTTCCTCCCTAACCCTTTCTTTCCGGGCTTGCTCTATCCTATCACCCGTGGTTAGCTGGTTAGCTAGTTGCCTTCTACAGCGCTTATGGAGACAACAGCGGGTACATTAACTATGTAACTTCCTTCCCTTCTGCAGAACATGAGAATGAGTTCTTGATCAACCCGCTCTTCGGTCAGCTTGACCGAGAGGATACCTCTTCCTTTTCTCCAACTACGTAAAGTAAATGTCTTCTATAGATCTCTTCAATCCTCGAATCGGTCTATCGACACATACGAAAAAGATTCCTGGCGCCCGACTTGATAAAGGAGTGACCTTTCTCTTCGAAGGGATTCTAGTTCTTTTAAAGAGCTGCCCCCTGTAGATTCGGAGTCAACGACTCGACTCAAATGGCTTGAGAATATTACATATTACCTTGTCCCCTTCTGCTGAACAGCAGGGGTAGTAGGGTCTGAAGGTAAAGCTCCGCTTACGAGATAAAAGAGTTCTAGTGGGATATTTCGATTATATTGCTCAGCTGGTAGCCGAGGCAGCTACTGTCTCTACAGAAGGCAGTTACTTAGAGCATAACGACTGAATGAATCGGAGTTATTTCATCAGGAGGAACAATGCCCCGGTCAATAGTGAGACCCGCACCAAATGGGTTAGATCTTTTTTTCTCTTCATCGATGCGTTATCGTCTTCCTCTGTTTTTGCTTCAATAGGTATGGGACCGAGCACTTTCTCTCGTTTGTTTATTAAGATCGATATCCCGCCCAAATGCTCCAATAGAGCTCTTCCCGCCTTCCAGATAAAACCTAGTGAAAACTTTTTTTATAGGTTGGTTGGAATGGGGGGTTGCTCCTATCTTGACTCGATGCTTGGTCACTAGCAGACTTGTCCCTCCGCGGATTCGTAGACCCACTAAAGTCAAGGTAGGTCAAAGAAAGGACTATCTCCGGTGGATCTTCTAACTTCAGTCTGTGGTCGTAGAGAAGGAAAATAGCCTCATTTCGGGGCTGGGGAGAAAGGAGAAGCGGCAGTGTCGGTAAAGCCGCAAGTCCTAATCGTAGCACATAGGCCGTTGAAGAAATTCGGTAAGCCTTGGTAAGCCGCCTTGTACGGGGGTTGGGCGGAAAGCATTTATCGTATAGTAGTAATAGTTATACCCCTCGTTCCTACTTGAGTCGGCTAGTCCCGTCCCGGGAAGCTAAGAACCGTCATAGCCCAAAGGTGCGAATTCAAAAATGTCTTCAAAGAAAGAAGACTAGGGCGCATGGGACTCTCAATAACGGGGAATAAAGACTCAGAGTGGTTCTCTGTCTGTGCCCCTTTTTCCAGCCATGTAGGTTTTCTTGAAGCACAAGCCATTCTAAGAGCGCCATTCAAGCCTTAGCCTGAAAAAGGCTAAAGACTGTTGGGAGAGTCCAGGGCGGTCCGGCGACCATTGCCCCTTTTCTTTTGGATGTAGCTATTTCCTTACATATAGAGGAATCGAGGAGATTCGTATACGCCCAGAAGCTCGCAAGACCCACGGCGCCTTGCTACAATAACGAGTGGCTAGTTCGTTCGATATCTAGGGGATACCCGTCTACTTCGCTTCACCAAGCAGACCCCACGTACTTTAATTGTCCGTCTGCTACTACGAACCCGACCCATAGGCCCATACCTTTCTCGACCGAAGCCATAAGTAGTATAGTAGTTTAACGCTTGATCGAAGCGGCAGTTACCAGGCCCGGCCCAACTATCCCAGGGCAGAAGGACGCAAAAAGGTAAATAAGGGGTGTAGCGGATTTGATCCTCCCCTAACTACTACTCGAATTCATCCCTCTCGGTAAGTGAAGCTCCCTCCACCCGCCGCCCTCTCTATCCGCTAACTTCGGTACCCGGGGCATTTCCCTCACATGCTGAAGAAAGAAAGCCCCTCTCTTTTATGACATTTCTAAAGAAATTTACCCAGAAAAACTACAGCCAAAACTACTTCCTTTATTTCTAGTTTTCCCCGTCAAGTTGAAGAAGACTCGCCCCCGAGTCGTTAGTGCTTTCTTCACCATAATAAGGAAAAAGATCAGAAACTTTCAATGTTTCTGAAACCTCATACTCAGCTGGTAGTTCAATCTTGTAGGCATTTTCACCAATGCGTTTGAGAACTTTGAATGGTCCATCAGCTCTAGGCTTGAGCTTAGCAAATTGTCCTCGCGGGAAACGCTCCTTTCGAAGATGAACCTACACCAGATCACCTTCTTTGAACTCAGAAAACTTGCGATGCTTGTTAGCTTGAGCTTGATACTTCTCATTTTGCTTAGAAATTTTCTCGCTCATGCAACTTCTTAATTTTCTTCACCCGCATCTCCACTAAAGTTGTGAGTAGCTGGAAGTGGAGCTAAGTCCAGAGGACTCTCGGGATTTTGGCCATAAACAGCTTAAAAAGGACTACTTCCACTAGCTTTAGATTAGGAGTCGAGAGGAGTCTTCGAAGAACTGCCGTAATGGCGAAAGACGAATCAGGGAAGGAGGCAAAACGATTCATAATCACTTTGCTTACGCCCTCTTCCCACCAGTACCCATAAGCCCGTTAGGGTTAGATAAGGTGCGAAGCCAAGGCTTCAGGATGGAGAATGAAAACTCTCATTCAGTGCCCTGCAATGCTGGTGGTCACAAGATGTACCATCCCAATATGTGTACACTCGTGCTGGTAGCCGGCTTCTTACTCCAGATTGAGCGACGAGAAGGAATTAGCCCTCTGCGTCCTTCACAAGATTGGTCTTCGACACCAACCCATCATTGCGTGGGAACCCTATATAGATAGGGCACCTTGGTATGACCGAAGGTGTGAGCTGCATGACTGTCATCCATCCATGACTGGATGCAAACTCACTTAGGTTTTGTAGACCATGTTAGTACCACGAAGGTACCGGACCGGTTACACGCCTAAGACGACTACAGATTCCCAAGTCACAAGCCAACCACTGCCCACGGGCATCTCTAATGATTTTTTCCAGCCTCACCCGGATTAGCCTTGGCGCACCCATCCGAGTTCACCTTTACCCTCCGAAAAGACCAGGAAAGAAAGAGAAGCAAAGATGCAACTCAACTCTTAGTTAGTGATGCTTACCAATGGAGGATGTGGCCAATACAGATCGAGCCAATTCAAAGACGGGGATTTGAACCCAGAAGAACCATCTCCATTTCGATTTAGCAAACCAATGCCTTAAGCCACCTTGCTCTTCTTCCAATCCACCTACCCAATACCAAAGAAAGTTCTTCCGTTAGGCTCTATAAGCCCGAAGCGAAGATATAAAGCTTTACGAATAGATCCGCGGAAAGTCATTCATTCAAGAAAGCCTGTGAAATCTCTAATTCAGATATATTGTCCCTTCTTTCTTCCATTTCTTTAGGAAGAGATGTTTTCGAGTAGAATGACGAAAGAAAAGGAAGATTTACCACTATCATGGGATCCGTGTTAAGCATAGCCGCTGATAACATCCTTTGTTTGGTGATGCCGCCAATTCGATTCCTTCTCCTAAATTGGTGAGCCCCCGATCCCTCACTCACCTCCCCACCTCGAGGGTGGGCCTTGTCCTATTGACAAGAGATGTCAAGTCAATAAGACTACACCAAGCCAATCTCGAAATGCTAATCCATATGCTTAGCCGCTGCAACTCCACTCGTAAAAAAAAAATATATAATTCGTACTCACTAAGAATGCCATTCCGCGCGGGGAGATTTTGACTCCAGAAGACCTGGTCAAACTGAACTACTTCACGCTACCCAATCCGAACGCCTATATTTATTTTAGGATCCTCCTACATCGAGACTATAGGAATTCCATACTTGTTAAGTAACAGATTCCCAAAATTACAAGAAACCACCTTACCATCTCCAGGCTTAAGAATATTTATAAGAATGCCTGAATCTAATTCAGCTAAAAAGGCTTTTTCTAAATCTCTAATCCGAATATTTCGTGATTTTTCAGTTCCGATGGGAATAAGCAGCTGATGAGAGAATCGCGCGAAGGTAGCGCCCGGAAACTTAGAAAGCAAATTTCTGTCCATATCATCTAAAAAGAAGTTAAATAAAATGGAATGAAGAAATCGGACGGGAGGTATTCCTCCCTTTAAGATGTTTTTCCCAGCCTTGTTCAGTACCGGCGAATGCAGAAAGTTTTCGATTAGATTTAGAATGAATTGATCCTCGATAAGAGGCTTTATTTTGTCCAGAAGCCGCTTTCTACAAAGAATATTACTATATATAGATAAATCAATAACAAATAGGAGTCTCAGATTGGACCAACTTCTTATCTTAGCCACAAAAAGCTTATCGGTCTGGCCGGGGAATGACTGCTCAAGAAAGACATTTTTAGTAAAAACGTACTGATTTAGTAGATTGGCGAGTGAGATAAGAATGAGCTCATCTTCCAGTTTTAAAGTCAGATATAATTGCCAATAATCGTCCTCGAGACTCTTGAACCTATAAAAAGTAAGTTGGTCCATCTTAATAGGAATGCGCTCTAGCTCTCTTCTGACCCAAAAAAAAGAAAGTTTATACTTGCCAGTAAGAATTTCCCGTTCCAGTCTAACGAGATTGACCCTTTTGTAAATAAATATATATATATTTAAAATTTCCCTCATTTCGAGGATAAGATACTGGCGTAAAGGTAAAGTCGACATGCCGTCCTACAAATGTAAGAGAAATTCAAATGTTATATATAAGTGACCGAGATGCAAGGGAAAAACTGTTGTTTCACATTTTAGGAACTAGAAGACATAGTTGATGAGATCTAAAAATGCAAAAATCTGTTCGCATAACCAAGCATTTTGGCCATGTAACATGACATCATAATAATCATTTGTGAGAAAGCCCGGACTGTCAATCCGATCGTCGGAAATAACTGCCCGAACAAGGTCGGGCATCGTCCATTCGGGAGGTAATTGCCTCCCGCTTCTCCCAACCCACTTGGTGGATTCAGTAGAGATTCTATCAAGTATCTCCGTCAGGTGGAGCGCTTTCCGCATCTGACCTAGTTGAAGAGGTACTTGACAGACTCTCGAAAGACATCTTCTTACTTTTCGATAGCATAAATTCGACATCACTGGACGTTGGATGTCCATAGAGAACTAACGATTGTCCATTCATGATATTCCGCTTTGTAACCGTGCTCTGCTCCCCCCCCAAAAAAAAAGAGAGAGACTTCTGCTTTCTCCCAATTCAGGAAGACGGAAATTTAGAGTTGGTTGGGTTTACCAATCCAAAAAGAAAGGGTACTTTTGGGAACTAAGGGATTGAGCTGCGCGAAACTTTATTTACTTGCTTGAAGGCTTCATTTACTTGAAGGAGGTTCGCGCATTCGTTTTCTTGTTGGGTATAAGATCGAAAAGAAAAAGTACACTACACTCGATCAATCCAAACAAAAAAGTGTAGCACTTCTCCACCCTCTGCTAGCAGCTTTCTTCTCTTATGAGATTTTATAGGTCGAGAAATTTCATACCGTCAACTCTTCCTAGTAGCTACCCGTCGCTAGCAGCATTAGAGCCTCTATCACTAAATTAGTGAGCTTTGGGAAGATTAAAGAAGAGAGGGGAAATCTCACTCACGGAACACTTTCTTGTTCCAAAAAGACCAGAGTCCGACACTTGACAATGAAAGAACAGACAGAAGTGGAACGAGAGGGGAGGTGACGAGTTGTCACCTCTTCCTTTGTTGCTGGCATAGACAATGGGAAGGTTAACTTGGTGATTGAGTTCCGAATTCCGCTCTGGCGAGTGACTCTTCCGGAAATTCCATGGATGGGATTGATGCAATTACTCGCATTAGACTTGCCTTGATATTGAGACAATCTTTCTTTCTATTACGCTATTTCAAAGCATCTATCATTGGCTCCCTTTCCTACGAGACTTTCTTTCTTTAATCCGAATTCCTCTGGCACTGATTTAATCCGGAATTGAGAAGCAGCAGGGAGTTGATGGAACACTTTACAGATTCCTATTTTAACAGAGTCCAAGACTTGACAACAACAATAAGAATTGAGCGTCAGATGTATAGAACTGAAAAAGGAAGTTTCATTCTCAAACAATAAATCAATCTAAAAAAAAATCCTCAACCTCGAAATGATATCAAAGAGCTTCGAATCTGACTTAGAGAACAGTAGCAAGGACTAGAGGCAAGGAACCGGTTTAGCTAGTTTATTAGCTAGCGTAAATGCGGACAGATAACATCTCACTAAAACATCGGCCCTGGGTCCACCTCTACGTATCACCTTATGGTGAAACGGTGGAATGAGGAGAGGTATCCCCGTCCTGGTGAGGGATATTGGTCTCATTGTTAGGATTTACCTCTCGGCCTTTTCCTTAGCAAAGATTATTCGTCTTGCTAAGAAAGTTTAGTTCGTTTTGTTTACATTTTGTTTACATATGGAAATGTAGATCACTGGTTAGTAGATTAAAGAGGTTTAAACCTCTTATTCTACCTCTTTCTTTAAAAGGTGATTGGTTGGAGCTGCAATCTCTTTAGCTGGTGGTGTCGGTGTGGAAACCCCACATTCTCAGGGCTTGTTGTTACATGATGGTAAATCCTTTATAATCTTTGACGACAGCTTAAAACACCATCAAGTATAAAATCGGCCACAGATAGATTTGTGAACGATTCCACCTATATTTCTATAATTTCTTTCTTTATTTTCGTTGAAGAGTTCTATCTGTCTTTCCTCCCTGCCGTTCAGGGGCACTCTATCTAAAGGCTTTGAAACCTTCAGAGCTGGTTGACAGCGGTCTAGTCAGTCCCTCCCGCTCTTTGATAAACATCTTCAGTCTCATCCGACGAACAACTTTAGGTCCTTCTTATGTGTACTATCCTTCCTTGCTGATTCCCGGTTTATGAAGGAATAGCGGGCCTGTCTATTGAAGCAGCACAAGCAGTTAGAGATGCAGTTCCACCAGTTCCGTAAAGATCGGACTTTCTCCATCCGTGTAGAGTTCATCCCGGACAAATGGCTCCGCCTCTCCCTAAAGGAACTTCAATGTTGGTAGCGCACGCGGGATCAACTACTTTCGCCTTGAAGAGTTGGATATGAGATGTGTTACGGATATCAACCCGGGCGTGAGCTATTGAACAGGTACTGCTACTGCATCGCGATCCAGCTATAGGAATTACGGATGCTGGTGGTGCTGGTTGCCATGATGCTAGGTAGCCGTGATCCACTAGTTCTTGAGTTAAAGAGTCTCAAGACTAAGCCAATGCTCCTTTTTATGAATTTTTTTAAGAAAAGAAGGGCACCTGCTACGGTACCTATGCATCTAGTCCAATTGCTAGATTGGATGCTGCTCGAAAAGCCCTTTTTGATTTGAGAGTCTGACCTTTTCTTGCCTTTGAGTTGGCTTCACCCGGCCGATAGAAAGTGAGATTCTGAAGTGGAATTCTGCTCTAGACGAAAGACAAACAAAGATAAAGATCTTCTTTTCCAGCCCTGATTCGGAAATGAACCCTTAGCTTAGCTACTGAGGAAGTCGGATCCTCTGTCTTTGACTTTCCTTCGCCGCGACAGTTCAGGGGCTTCTGCTTTATCTCGGTTTCATGGGAAGAAGGGGGAAAAAGAATGAATGATCTAGGGTCCGTTCCTCTCTTCGCCTCTCTTCGCCAAAGCTCAAGCTAGTAGTCATAGTCGGAGTTGGAACTAAACTCCCAGCCAGAGGGTAAAACCTTACTCAAGGGATTACTTATTAGGCTGCCCAAAGGCCAGGTTCTCCCATAGGCACAAGGACCGATCCCGACCGTCCTTATATTATAAAAATATAATATAAACGTTTACGCCTGGAAATGATGCTTGAATTCTTGCTTGTCTTCTGAGACATTGACTTATGAAGACAGGGGGCACGAACGATAGCATGGTTAATTAAGTAGGCTATATGAGCCATATCAGTGCTAGAAAGACTAATTTATTCGATATGGATAGTAGGAGAGAAGTAGTACCCCTATGGAGTATGGCCCAACCAGCGGAGTACTTTACTAAAATATCTGTCCGACCATCCCAGACCTTTTGTGGTTAGACCCCTTTCTATCCACAACTGAGACACAACCTAGCAAGCAGGCCGAACGCGCTTTCTGCCCTAGAACCAATGCCAGCCGAAGCATTCACCCCTGGGATCATGATGCTAATGCCAAGATCTCAGGATATGGCTAGACCCTAAATCCAAATAAAAACCTACCACTTGGCTGCTATGGAGCTTTGTAGTTATGGAGCTATAGTACCTCTATGCCCTTTTGAGTTCCCCAAGGCAGTTCGCGGACCAAGCCCCTACCTTATTGCAACTATGGAGCTAATGAACCTTGGCCTTGGAGAAGGGATCGATCTCTTCTTAATTTTAATAAGAAGAAGTCCTTGACTCAGAAGCACGAATCGCACAGAGGCCCTCTCAAAGATCCATCACTATACGATACGAAACAACAGGAAATCGAGTAATGCACGAAGACTAATGCAATAATAAAGAAATAAGACTAAAGCCTATTGGCTAGAGCACCTGCTATTCGCTCGAATGCTATTATTTAATTATGATTTGATAGATAGAGGTAGTTTACTTACTTAGTGTTTACGCTAATTCCATTCACTTGCTTCTTCTTTTTTGTCTTTGGTGATCCGTATCATCTCATTAAATAGCTTTTGAAGCTGGTTAATGTGTAGCGAAAGACGGGAGCTACGTGTAATCAGTACGCGGTAACTAACTACTTAAGCTATGTAAGAAATTACCTCTCCTTAGTGCATGCACTAAGTACTGAGTACCTTCCTTTCCCAAGTAAGCAAGTAAACTTCCTTTCGCCTGCACTCCTAATAAAGGGATTTCCGAGTGCTATTCTTACAGCTTGCCTTACTAATGTGCCCCCTTGCTACTGCTGCCATACCACTCCAATTGGCCTAAGGCTTCTCTATAGAATAGACTCTTCCCACTGCTAAGCTAATTCTACTGCCGAGCTAAACTAAAGGCTGACGAAAGAACAGCTTCTCACTCAGGTGAGATTGAACTGGGTCACTGAACTCTCTCTTCCCTTCGCCCCTTTCCTTGTTGGGGGGGGACACCTGCTTCCTTAGCCTGAAAGATGGCTCGCCTACCTCTATTGTATTGAGTTGCCCCCCTCGGTCTTGAACTAATGACTCTATCAATTCCATGTCCTATTCTCTGGGTATAATGAATACCACGCCGAACTACTTAACTTAAGCTTAAGGGCACTTTCAGAGTAGCAGCTGGGGAAAAATAAAGCCATATGATCAGCTTTGGTAAACTAGCAGGAGAAAGCAAATTCCCCTTATTCAGCGGATTAGGCTTCGTAAAGAGAAGGAAAGGAAGGACTTTCCCGGTTTAAGTACTAAATGAATGAAGAATAATAAATAAAAAAAAGAGGACCTCCCAGAAAAAAGCGGGCTATCTGAGACAGTTTAAGGGGATTTCTGTCTTAAGAGACCGAATTCTAACTCAGTTTTGCATTAACCGTAAATCGAGGTAGACTATTTTGACCTTCCCCTCCCTCTCTCTCTTCTCTCTGAAACTCCCTATATTTTAATTTAAGCATCAAAGATTACCTGTGGTCTCAGCTCCACCATACCAGAAAAGGTTTCAGTGTAGTTCCTATTGAGTCAGATCAGGGATTCTTTATCTTTAGAAAAGGAAGATCATCTGTCCTTCAATCCCATTCGTACCTTCTTATTATAGGTCTTATGAAATTGAAAACAACTTCTTCTTCTTAACTGTGCACAACCCCTTCGGATTCCACTTGCAAACGAGACCTCCGCACCTGGGGCCCACTGCTCTTCCTCGACGTCCCACAGCGTATTCTGTAACAACCGATTCTAAAACATTTCCTGAACCACCGCTTACGGCTATTTGAACAATGGATATAAAACCAACCAACTGCGGTTACGTGGAAAAGACCATAAAAAGCGGCACCGGCTACTCGAACATTAAGAGCAGATTGGACTGGATGCCTTTTCCTTGCTTTGCTTATGGCTTGGCCAATTGACATTGTCTTCGATCGAGTGCTCTTATTTCACAACGATAGGTGGGTTACCCTTTCTTTGAACCTTGTCAATGATCGAACTTAAAACAACGGGCGGCCTACCTGCTTTCCTTTCGGTCAGCTGCCCCTCAACCGCTTCAGGGGACTTTCTCGTCTGAAAATTGCACGCTCGTGGAAATGGTATTTATTCTTTTCCCTGCCATTCCTTGCGTAAGAGTGCTTCTGTAACATGCTCACGCCGAAAGTCATTAAAATAGGTTTTAGTCTCATTATAAAAGCGACTGAAAACGCCATGCTGCATAATTAATATCTCTCTCTATTTCGAGCATTTGCTCACCCCCATAGCGCTCTTCTAACATTTCGACTAAGCGTTCCGTCTGGAACCCACCAGGGAGACGCATTCCTTCCTGTCTCCTCAATTCCCGGATGTGTTCCCCGATTCGCTCGTGGGACTTGAGAATTTCTCTGCTCGTTGCTAATTGGCTTCGACGATCGAGCTCATTCCAAAGTTGATCCTGGGTAACATCCCCTTCGGGTATTTCCAGGGGGGCACGTTCATGTGGAAGCATACAAAAAAGGTTACTTGGAAAAAATAAAATAGGGCCTCCCAGTTCTGTACAAGGAGAAAGCTAGCTCGTAAAAGGCTGCTTTCCCTCTTTAGAAGACTTCTTCCGAATGGCATAATTGTCCGAAACTCCGTTCCTCGATCTTCAAAGAAGACTGACTCCTCCTACTCCTCCTTCTCCTTTAGGATAGGATCATCGTTGGTCCTTCTTTCACTAAAGATCTCACCATTTTTTTTATAGTAGTTTCGCGCGAACGCGCGAGGGACTATCCTTTCTATCGCTTGCGCTTGCTTTTCACTCTCAAAACAACGGTCTCTCTCTTCTACGAAGCAAAGCGCATGGCGCTGAAGTGAAGAAAGCTCAATAAAAACACACGAACACGATGCAGGGCATAGCATAAATGAGACCGCTGATCATTTCATAAAACATATATGCTTGACCTTTCTCGATGCTTTGGGGTGACTCACCAACCGACCCAGCAGTGATCGATGACATAATGGTACGAACAAATCAAAGTCATTGGATTTGGTAGTTCTCCATTGACTTCTCTCTTTACCCCTTTGCATATGTTCCTAAAAGGGTGTGCACCTCCAGATGGGCGGGGGCCGGCCTCCCACTCTCTTATGCAGCATTTATTAGCTTAGCTGAGTTAGGCGCGTACCCAATTCAATTAGTACTCGTCCGTGCCACCCACCTTGTGTAATGCATAAAACCAAATCGCTGACCGGTGGGGACTCTCCCATCAATGAATGAGGTGCTTTTTATGCACTCCCCAATTTTATTGGTTGGTGGAGATCTCGACCTCTTCCGAGCCAAAGCTAAAAAGGAAGTCGGAGCTTGGTCCATATCGAGAAAAAACGTTCGTAATGAACGGATCTCCGATGGTCGAGCCTGCCAAGGACACGGAACTCAGCACCACCTACCCGGGCCAAGGCACTCAACCGGTCTTTCATGTGAATTGCGAACAACCCACAAGGGTGGTATGAATGAAACATAGTTTGAATAGGGGCAAGTCTAGAGCTGTGGTATGGAAAATATATGATAAAAAAACCTAATCTCTTTACTTAGTCAGAGTCATTGTTTTACCGTTTCTATCTGCATGACTGCTTTCTTATGATGAGTAGTGCCCATCACTCGCCTCTCTGTCCCTGTATGAAGGAGCATCCACTGCGCTTACTAGTGGGTATGATTAAAGTCAAGAGCGGGTCTCTCAGAAAAAGGACCTTATCCGTATCCGTCTCTGTTACTAGAACTAGCCACCCCTTGGGAACCGTGTCCCCTTTTCCCCTGCAATGAAGGGCGGATGGCTTAGCCTTGCCTTTTTTTTGAAAGAATAAAATGGCCTTTGAAGGAAAAAATAAATAAATAGGAGAAGATAGCCACACCGACGCACAGAGAATGAATAGGGATGCATTGGAGACGAATAAGGGCAGAAACTGACATGACATCTTTCTTTCCTGCTCTTCTAGTTAGCGCGTAGTGGGAATAGCCCCTTCCATTGCCTGAAAGCCAATAAAGAGTGCCTCACGTTCCACTGAACGCTGGGGAAGGAAAGGCACTGACTCTCGCCTCTATGCTATAGGCAGTGGAGACCTGCTCTTATACTCAGTATAAGTAAGGTTCTCCTCCGGTAGTCGAGAAGTCTGAGTTCCCCTCTCTTTTATCGTGGAAGAAGAGTCAGATATAAGGATACCTCCTAGATTGAAGAAGCGCACTCCCATCCAACCTTCTTCTATTCCGGTTA